AATGAATTGCCTGATAAAAGGGTTACCTTGATAGGGTAAATTATGTAATAACATTACATTCATTATATTTAATAGAATTAAACTATTCCTAAAAGTATCAAAAACTTTTGTGCATCATACACTAAAATATAAACTTAAAAAGATAAGCTAATTAAGCTACTGGGCTCATACCCCACTTATAAAGGTTCCAACCCTTTTCTTTTTAATTTTTAATAATTCAGCTAAAATTATATTTTTCTTTATCCTAATAACAGGAACTATAATTACCGTCTCGTCTAATTCTTGACTAGGTGCTTGAATAGGATTAGAAATCAATTTATTATCATTTATCCCCCTAATAAATAATAATAACTTGATATCTACAGAAGCCTCATTAAAGTACTTTTTAACTCAAGCTATAGCCTCAGCTGTATTACTATTTGCTATCATAATAAGATACCTAAACAACCATCCTATTATACAAGATAATACCATCTACGGTGACTTAATAATTACTTCATCATTATTGTTAAAAAGTGGTGCTGCACCTTTCCACTTCTGATTCCCTAATGTAATAGAAGGGCTCTCCTGAATAAGTGCACTCACTTTAATGACATGACAAAAAATCGCCCCCCTTATATTAATTTCTTACACTATACAAAGCAATTTTATTATCTTAGTAATTATTACTTCGACTATTACCGGTTCCTTAGGAGGGCTTAACCAAACCTCCCTAAGGAAATTAATGGCTTTTTCATCCATCAATCATTTAGGATGAATACTAGCAGCTATACAAGCAATTGAATCACTATGAATTATTTATTTCTCTTTTTACACATTCCTATCTTTCAGCCTAATCTTCATATTCAATAGCTTCAAAATATTTCATATTAATCAATTATTTAATTCATTTTTCAGTTCTAAAATTCTAAAATTCACCCTATTTTTAAATTTATTATCTTTAGGGGGACTACCGCCTTTTATCGGATTTTTACCTAAATGATTAGTTATTCAATTCCTAGTGTTAAAAAATCAATACATCTTAATAACAATTATAACAGTAATAACATTAATCACATTATTTTTTTATTTACGATTATGCTTCGCAGCCTTTATACTTAATTATTACGAAAACAATTGACCTACTAATATAAAAATTAATTTTATCTCTTTCAAAATTATATTAACCCTATCTTTCATCTCCACTTTCAGTTTAATCCTAGTGTCTATAATTTATTTATTCTTATAAATTTTATAGCAAGGCTTTAAGTTAATCAAACTAATAGCCTTCAAAGCTATAAATATAAGTTTAATCTTTTAAGCCTTAGTAAAATTTTACTCCTTTAGAATTGCAGTCTAATATCATTATTGACTACAAGGCCATGATTAAAAAGAATAAATTCTTATAGATAGATTTACAGTCTATCGCCTAAACTTCAGCCATTTAATCGCGACAATGGCTATTTTCAACAAATCACAAAGATATTGGAACTTTATACTTCATTTTCGGAGCCTGAGCAGGAATAGTTGGCACATCTCTTAGAATTTTAGTTCGAGCAGAACTAGGTCATCCTGGAGCATTAATTGGAGATGATCAAATTTATAATGTAATTGTAACTGCTCACGCTTTCGTAATAATTTTTTTCATAGTTATACCTATTATAATCGGGGGGTTTGGAAATTGATTAGTCCCTTTAATATTAGGGGCACCAGATATGGCATTCCCCCGAATAAATAATATAAGATTCTGGTTATTACCCCCTTCTCTCACTCTATTGTTAGTCAGCAGCATAGTGGAAAACGGAGCCGGTACAGGTTGAACTGTATACCCGCCATTATCATCTATTATTGCACATGGAGGAGCATCTGTCGATCTAGCCATCTTTTCACTCCATTTAGCAGGTATCTCCTCAATCTTAGGAGCTGTAAATTTTATTACAACAGTAATTAATATGCGATCAACAGGAATTACATTCGATCGAATACCTTTATTTGTTTGAGCAGTAGTACTAACAGCCCTACTACTTTTACTATCTCTACCTGTCTTAGCCGGTGCTATCACAATACTTTTAACAGATCGAAATCTGAATACTTCCTTTTTCGACCCAGCAGGTGGAGGAGACCCAATCCTTTACCAACATTTATTTTGATTTTTCGGACACCCAGAAGTATACATTCTAATTCTCCCTGGATTTGGTATAATCTCTCACATTATTAGTCAAGAATCAGGTAAAAAGGAAACCTTTGGGTCTCTAGGAATAATCTACGCTATAATAGCAATTGGACTTCTAGGTTTTATTGTATGAGCTCACCATATATTTACAGTAGGAATAGATGTAGACACTCGAGCCTACTTTACTTCAGCTACAATAATCATTGCAGTACCTACAGGCATTAAAATTTTCAGTTGATTAGCTACTCTTCACGGCACACAGTTAAATTATTCCCCAGCAATATTATGAGCCCTAGGATTTGTATTCTTATTTACAGTAGGAGGATTAACGGGAGTTGTACTTGCTTATTCTTCTGTAGACATTATTTTACATGATACATACTATGTAGTAGCCCATTTTCACTACGTACTATCTATGGGAGCAGTATTCGCAATTATAGCCGGATTTGTACACTGATACCCCCTATTCACCGGACTAAATCTAAACCCTAATTGATTAAAAAGTCAATTTATTATTATATTTATCGGCGTAAATTTAACATTCTTCCCTCAACATTTCTTAGGATTAGCGGGAATACCACGCCGATACTCAGATTACCCAGACGCCTATACAACATGAAATGTAGTATCCACAATTGGCTCATCTATTTCTTTACTAGGAATCTTATTTTTCTTATTTATTATTTGAGAAAGATTAGTAACACAACGGCAAGTAATTTACCCCATACAACTTAATTCATCAATTGAATGACTTCAAAATACTCCTCCAGCCGAACATAGTTACTCAGAATTACCTCTTTTAACTAATTATCTAATATGGCAGATTAGTGCAATGGATTTAAGCTCCATATATAAAGTATTTTACTTTTATTAGAAACGAATGACAACATGAGCTGCCCTTGGCCTTCAAGATAGAGCCTCCCCTCTTATAGAACAACTTACCTTCTTCCATGATCACGCACTAATAATTCTAGTAATAATCACAACATTAGTTGGCTACTTAATATTTATGCTATTTTTCAACTCATATACAAACCGAAATCTCCTCCACGGACAAACCATTGAAATAATTTGAACAATCCTCCCAGCTATTGTACTCCTATTTATTGCTCTTCCATCTCTTCGACTACTTTATTTATTAGATGAAATTAATGAACCTTCAGTAACTCTTAAAGCCATCGGACATCAATGATATTGAAGCTATGAATACTCAGATTTTTTAAACGTTGAATTTGACTCTTATATAATTCCAACCAACGAATTATCCGCAGATGGATTCCGTCTATTAGATGTTGACAACCGAGTAATTCTACCTATAAACTCACAAATTCGAATTTTAGTGACAGCTGCAGATGTTATTCATTCTTGAACAGTCCCTGCTCTAGGCGTAAAAGTAGATGGAACACCAGGACGATTAAACCAAACAAACTTCCTAATAAACCGACCTGGTTTATTTTACGGCCAATGTTCAGAAATTTGCGGAGCTAATCACAGATTTATACCTATTGTAATCGAAAGACTCCCTGTTAATCATTTCATTAAATGAGTAACTAGTAGAGCTAACTCATAACTTTCATTAGATGACTGAAAGCAAGTATTGGTCTCTTAAACCACCTAATAGTAAATTAGCGCTTACTTCTAATGAAAAAATTAGTTAAAAAATAACATTAGTATGTCAAACTAAAATTATTAAATTATTTAATATTTTTTAATCCCACAAATAGCCCCTATAGGTTGATTAAGCTTATTTATTGTCTTTTCAATTACCTTTATTTTATTTAGCATAATAAATTATTACTCCGTAATCCCCCAAACACCTAAATCACAAATTTCAAATAAGTATTCAACAACTTCTTTAAATTGAAAATGATAACTAATCTATTCTCCGTATTCGACCCGTCCTCAAGCATCTTCAATCTTTCTATAAATTGAATAAGAACATTTTTAGGGTTAACATTAATCCCTTCCGCCTATTGATTAATACCCTCCCGATGACATATCTTCTGAAACTCAATTCTACTAACCTTACATAAAGAATTCAAAACTCTTTTAGGCCCCTCAGGACATTCAGGTTCAACTTTCATTTTTGTCTCTCTATTTTCACTAATTTTATTTAATAATTTTATAGGATTATTCCCTTACATTTTTACTAGAACAAGTCATCTTACATTAACTCTTACGCTAGCTCTACCCCTATGACTATGTTTTATATTATATGGATGAATTAACCATACCCAACATATATTTGCACACTTAGTACCCCAAGGAACTCCAGCAGTACTTATACCATTTATAGTCTGTATTGAAACTATTAGTAACATTATCCGCCCTGGAACCTTAGCTGTTCGATTAGCAGCCAACATAATTGCAGGACACCTACTCCTTACTCTATTAGGTAACACTGGACCTTCACTTTCCTACATAATTATATCATTTTTATTAATAGGTCAAATTGCTCTTCTAGTACTAGAATCAGCTGTTGCTATTATTCAATCATATGTATTTGCAGTATTAAGAACACTATACTCTAGCGAAGTAAATTAATGTCAACACACTCAAATCACCCATTCCATTTAGTAGATTACAGCCCCTGACCTTTAACAGGAGCAATTGGAGCTATAACATCCGTATCAGGATTAGTAAAATGATTCCATCAATATGACATTTCACTCTTTGTATTAGGCAATATGATTACCATTTTAACAGTATACCAATGATGACGAGATGTCTCTCGAGAGGGAACCTTTCAAGGCCTACACACTCTACCCGTAACCTTAGGACTTCGATGAGGAATAATCCTATTCATTTTATCAGAAGTATTGTTCTTTGTATCTTTTTTCTGAGCTTTTTTTCATAGAAGACTATCTCCAGCTATCGAATTAGGGGCTATATGGCCTCCAGCAGGAATTCAACCATTTAATCCATTCCAAATCCCTTTACTAAATACAGCAATCCTTTTATCTTCAGGAGTCACAGTAACTTGAGCTCACCACAGACTAATAGAAGGTAATCATTCACAAGCTACACAAGGATTATTTTTTACAGTACTATTAGGAATTTATTTTACTATTTTACAAGCGTACGAATACATTGAAGCCCCATTTACTATTGCAGACTCAGTTTATGGGTCTACCTTTTTCATAGCAACAGGATTCCACGGAATTCACGTATTAATCGGAACTTCATTCCTACTTGTATGCCTAATCCGCCATTTAAATAATCATTTTTCAAAAACACACCATTTTGGATTCGAAGCAGCTGCATGATACTGACATTTTGTTGATATTGTTTGACTATTCCTATATATCTCAATTTACTGATGAGGAGGCTAATTTATAATTATCTATATAGTATATAAGTATATTTGACTTCCAATCATAAGGCCTACTAATTAGTAGTATAGATAATCTTTTCAATTGCTATTATAACATCAATTTTAATTATTATCGCAAGAGTAGTAATAATATTAGCATCTATTTTATCAAAAAAAACTCTTACAGATCGTGAAAAATGTTCTCCATTTGAATGTGGATTCGATCCAAAATCATCCTCTCGATTACCTTTTTCACTTCGATTCTTTCTAATCACTATCATTTTCTTAATTTTTGATGTAGAAATTGCTCTTATTTTACCCATAATTTTAATTATCTCCACTTCAAATATAATCGTATGAACAACAACAAGAGTTGTATTTATCATTATTCTAATTATCGGCCTATATCACGAATGAAACCAAGGTATACTAAATTGATCAAACTAGGGTTGTAGTTAATTATAACAGTTGATTTGCATTCAAAAAGTATTGAAATATTCAATCTACCTTAAACCAAGAATATGAAGCGATTTATTGCAATTAGTTTCGACCTAATCTTAGGTATTTAATACCCCTATTCTATATACATATACCTCTAATAATTAAATATTAATTGAAGCCAAACAGAGGCTTATCACTGTTAATGATAGAACTGAGATTATTCTCCAATTAAGGAAGTATGAGGTTCAAGAAAAAGCCGCTAACTTTTATCTTTTAATGGTTAAACTCCATTTATACTTCTATTTATATAGTTTAAAAAAAACATTACATTTTCATTGTAAAAACAAAATTACTTATTTTTATAAATTACTAAAATAAATACACTATATCCAAGAATTAGACAATTACCCTAACATCTTCAGTGTTATGCTCTATTTTAAGCTACTTGAATTAAAATATCAAAAAAAAAAATAAAATAATAATTCACAAAACAAATAATAATAAATAAATCTTCAAACTATTATTATGTATAACAAATACATGCCGAGAATAACTAACTAAATTATTATATAAATTCTGACCCCCTAAAAATTCCGATCAACCTTGATCAAATGATTTACAAACTCTTCCCCCTAAAATCAAAGAATAATTAATAATCCCATAAGTAGAAATATAAGGCATAAATCACATCGAACCAAAAAAATAACTTACCAAATAATTATGTAAAGACTTATTAAAATAAAATAAAGAAACATCTGAAATTAAATACCCAAATACCCCTCCTATAACACAAACAAACAAAGTCAATAACTTCAAATAACTAGGTAAACAAATTATATAAGGAGTTGAAAAAATTAATCAATTCAACATTCTACCCCCAATAATTCTCATAATTAATAGCCCACTTATGCCACGTAACATGATTCAACCCTCATCACTAAGCATATTTAAAGAACCACAATTCAGCTCCCCAGTTATAGAATAATATACTAACCGAAAAGAATAACAAACTGTTAACCCAGTAGAAAAAAAATATAAAAAAAAAGAAAATATATTAATATTTCTTAAAGAAACAATTTCTAAAATCATATCCTTAGAATAAAACCCAGCTAAAAAGGGTATACCACATAAAGCCAAATTAGCTACATTAAAACATCCTGAAGTCAAAGGCATATAAACACTTAGCCCTCCTATTAACCGAATATCCTGTGAATTATTTATATTATGAATAATAGCCCCAGCACACATAAACAACAAAGCCTTAAATAAAGCATGAGTTAATAAATGAAAAAAAGCAAGTTTATAAAATCCTATAGATAAAATTCTTATTATTAATCCCAACTGTCTAAGAGTAGATAATGCAATAATCTTCTTTAAATCAAATTCAAAATTAGCTCCTAACCCAGCTATAAATATAGTTAATCCAGATAATAATAACAATAAATCTCCCAATCATCTACCTCTTAATAAAACATTAAAACGAATTAATAAATAAACACCAGCAGTTACTAAAGTTGAAGAATGAACTAAAGCAGAAACTGGAGTAGGAGCAGCCATAGCAGCTGGCAATCAAGATGAAAAAGGAATTTGAGCTCTCTTAGTTATAGCTGCTAATATAATTAACCCCCCAATAATTTCTATCTCCATTCTATGTTTTATAGTTTCTAAATAAAAAATATAATTTCATCTCCCATAATTTAATATTCAAGCAATTGCTAATAAAAAAGCTACATCTCCAATTCGATTAGATAGTACTGTTAATATCCCAGCATTATATGACTTAACATTTTGAAAATAAATTACCAAACAATAAGAAACTAATCCCAACCCATCTCATCCTAATAAAATTCTAATTATATTAGGACTAATAATTAACAACATTATTGATAATACAAACATAAGCACTAATATAATAAATCGATTAATATTTTTGTCCTCTCTCATATATTCCTTTCTATAATAAATTACCAACGAAGCAATTAATAAAACAAAAGATATAAACAATAATCTCATTCAATCGAATAAAAAAGTTATAACAATTCTCACAGAATTTAAACTAACAACTTCTCATTCCAAAAATACAGAATAATCATTTAATAAAAAAAAAAGTCTTAATAAAAAAAAATTAATTCTAACTATAATTAAAATTAAAAATCTAATTCTACAAATTGATAAATACTTCACGATCTAAAATGATTAACTCATATCATTGACACCACAAATCAATATTTTAAATAAACTATTTAAATTTAAAGCCAAAATAAACAAATATCTCTTTTTAAAATCAACAAATTTAAAGGAAATCAATGAAGGAATAATAAAAGGTATTCACGAATCTTTCCCCCTCTAAATGAATAAATACCTGAAAACCCCCTACCATGTTGACTATAGGCATACAAATACAAAGTATAAGCAGCTCTAAAAAAAGACAACAAAGATAAAGAAATTATAGTAATTGAAGACCAACTAATAATTCTATTTAATAAAGAAATTTCCCCCAATAAATTCAAAGAAGGTGGAGCAGCTATATTACAAGCTCTTAACAAAAACCACCACAAAGTCATTGAAGGTATAAAATTCAATAAACCCTTATTAATCAATAAGCTACGACTCCCTAACCGTTCATAAGTAATATTCGCCAAACAAAATAATCCAGACGAACACAATCCATGAGCAATTATCAAAGTATAAGAACCACAAAGTCCTCAGTAAGTTAAAGTTATCAAACCACCTAAAACAATCCCCATATGAGCTACAGAAGAATAAGCAATTAAAGCCTTTAAATCAGTTTGACGTAAACAAACTAATCTAATTAAAACCCCCCCAACTAATCTAATTCTTACTCATAAATAATTATACTTAATTCCTCTTACTTGTAAAAAAGAAAAAACTCGTAACAACCCATAGCCCCCCAATTTTAACATAATTCCAGCTAAAATTATTGACCCAGAAACCGGAGCTTCAACATGAGCCTTAGGTAACCACAAATGAACCAAAAACATTGGCATCTTAACTAAAAAAGCTAAAATTAAAGGCAAATAAAGTAAATCATAATTAAATATATAATTACTTAATAAATAAAAATCCATTGTATTTAAACTATTATACAAATAAAAAATCCCGACTAATATAGGTAAAGAAACTAATAAAGTATAAAACAATAAATACACCCCCGCCTGAAGACGTTCAGGTTGATACCCTCATCCTAAAATTAAAAATAAAGTAGGAATCAATCTTCTTTCAAAAAATAAATAAAACATAAACAAGCTCATTCTTCTAAAAGTCAAAACTAAAAAAATTAACAAAATTAAAATATTAAATAAAAATAAATTTTTATAACTACCATACTTATAAACAGACTCACTAGCTGTAAGTATAAGAGTACAAATCCAAAATCTTAACAAAATCAATCCATAAGAAATCACATCAAACCCTAAAAAATAAGAAATATTCACAAAATAATTTGTACAATAATTTAAAACAATAAAAATAAAAGTTACAATAAATAATAAATTTTGAACCATTCAAAATAAACCATTTATAAAACAAATAGGACTAATAAAAATTATTATAAAAATTAATTTTAACATTGCAAAACATTAAACGATTGAAAATAATCATTTCCATGTGTACGAATTATAGAAACCAAAATAGAAAGCCCCAAAGCACCTTCACAAACTCTAAAAGTTAAAAATATTATACTAAAAAATCTTCTATAATCTATCAAATTCAAATAGATAAACAAAAGAAAAAATAAATTCAACACAATATATTCCAATCTCAAAAGCATTGATAATAAATGTTTTCGATTAGAAACAAAAACAAAAATGCCTATTAAAAATAAAAAACAAGGTAACCCTCAATATAATCTTATTAACATTAGTTTTAATAGTTTAATAAAAACATTGGTCTTGTAAACCAAAAATAAGATTTAATCTTTTAAAACTTCAAGAGAAAAGAAATAACTTTATCATTAATCCCCAAAATTAATATTTTAATTAAACTACCTCTTGAAATCATACAATTCTTATTATATTCTTCCACATTAATTTCAAGATTTATTTTCATTCAAATAAACCACCCATTAGCTATAGGATTAATACTTTTAATTCAAACACTACAAATTTGTTTATTAACAGGACTAATAGCAAAAAGATTCTGATTCTCCTATATTTTATTTTTAATTTTTCTAGGAGGAATATTAGTATTATTCATCTATGTAACTTCATTAGCTTCAAATGAAATATTTTCTTTATCCATAAAATTAACAACTCTTTGTATTACTATTATAACAAGTCTTACATTTATTTCTCTATTTATTGATAAACTATCTACACTTCCTTTTATTCAAAACTTAGAAATAAATACCTACTTTAATCCTAACTTATTTACACATGAAAATTCATTAAATCTACATAAATTATATAACTTCCCAACAAACCTAATAACAATTTTATTAATAAATTATTTATTAATTACACTAATTGCAGTAGTAAAAATTACTAAATTATTCTACGGACCTCTCCGGCCTATAAACTAATGAACAAACCTTTACGAACCCAACATCCCCTATTTCAAATTGCAAATAATGCTCTAGTAGATCTTCCAGCACCAATTAATATTTCAGCCTGATGAAACTTCGGGTCATTATTAGGATTATGTTTAACTATTCAAATTTTAACGGGATTATTCCTAGCTATACATTACACCGCAGATATCAACTTAGCGTTCAATAGAGTAAATCACATTTGTCGTGACGTAAACTATGGTTGATTACTACGAACTATTCACGCTAACGGTGCTTCATTTTTTTTTATTTGTATTTACTTACATGTAGGACGTGGAATTTACTACGGCTCATATTTATTTACTCCTACATGATTAGTGGGAGTCCTAATCTTATTTTTAGTTATAGCAACAGCTTTCATAGGATATGTCCTACCTTGAGGACAAATATCTTTCTGAGGAGCAACAGTTATTACTAATTTATTATCCGCTATCCCATACCTAGGAATTGATTTAGTACAATGAGTATGGGGAGGATTCGCAGTAGACAATGCTACTCTAACCCGATTTTTCACATTTCACTTCATCTTACCATTTATTGTACTAGCAATAACATTAATTCATCTTTTATTTCTCCATCAAACCGGTTCAAATAATCCCATCGGATTAAATTCCAATATTGACAAAATCCCTTTCCACCCCTACTTTTCATACAAAGATATTGTTGGATTTGTAATTATAGTAGCAGCCCTACTACTCTTAACATTAATTAACCCATATTTATTAGGAGACCCAGACAACTTTATCCCAGCTAATCCTTTAGTTACCCCAGTCCATATTCAGCCAGAATGATATTTCCTTTTCGCCTACGCCATTCTTCGGTCAATCCCTAATAAACTAGGAGGAGTTATTGCTCTAGTATTATCAATTGCTATTCTAGCTATTCTTCCATTTTACCACATAAGAAAATTCCGGGGAATTCAATTTTACCCAATCAATAAAATTTTATTTTGAAATATAGTGGTTACAGTAATTTTATTAACATGAATTGGAGCACGACCAGTAGAAGAACCTTACGTTCTAGTAGGACAAATCCTAACTATCATTTATTTTTTATATTATATTATTAACCCATTAATTAATAAATGATGAGATAATTTAATTAATTAGTCAATGAGCTTGAACAAGCATGTGTTTTGAAAACACAAGATAGAAATTAACCTTTCTATTGACTTTACTAAATAAAATTAACCATATATAATAAATCAACAATAATTTAAACCCAATTACAAATAACAAAAAATTTAATGAAAAAGGTAAAAAACTCTTTCAAGCTAAATATATCAATTTATCATAACGAAACCGAGGTAAAGTACCTCGAACCCAAATAAACATAAATGAAATAAAAGTCAACTTTAAATAAAATATAATACTAAACAAATCACACCCCAAAAAAATAACACAAAATAATATACTTATAAATAAAATTCTAGTATATTCAGCTATAAAAATTAAAGCAAACCCCCCTCTTCTGTATTCAATATTAAACCCAGAAACCAATTCCGATTCACCCTCAGCAAAATCAAAAGGAGTTCGATTAGTTTCAGCCAAACAAATACAAAACCACACTAATCTTATAGGAAACAAAATTACCAAAAACCAAACAAATTTTTGATAATAAAAAAAATCTAAAATATTATATCTACCAATTAAAAAAACAAAAGATAACAACACCAACGCTATTCTAACTTCATAAGAAATTGTTTGTGCAACAGCACGTAGTCCCCCTAATAAAGCATAATTAGAATTAGATGATCAACCAGCAACCATAACAGTATAAACCCCCAATCTAGCACAACACAAAAAAAATAACAACCCTAAATTAAAAGAAAATAATTTAACAAATAAAGGAATACACAACCAAGCAACTAAAGACAAAAATAAAGAAAAAATAGGAGAAAAATAATAAGAGATATAATTTGATAAAAGGGGATAAGTTTGTTCCTTAGTAAATAACTTAATTGCATCACAAAAAGGTTGAGGAATACCTATTAAACCAACCTTATTAGGGCCTTTACGAATCTGAATATAACCTAAAACCTTACGTTCCAAAAGAGTTAAAAAAGCTACTCTCACTAAAACGCAAATTACTAAAATTAAACCTCCAATAACCGATAAAATAAATTCCATAAAAAACAAGTACTATTTGTAATAATAAATTACATAAATAAATTCTAAATTTATTGCACTAATCTGCCAAAATAGTAATTAATCACATTCTATAAATAAAATATTATTATTTTAATGCCTGGTCCTTTCGTACTAAGGCATTATAAAAATTTAAAGATAGAAACCAACCTGGCTTACGCCGGTCTGAACTCAGATCATGTAAGAATTTAAAAGTCGAACAGACTTAACATTTAAGCGACTACACCTAAAATTATATCTTAATCCAACATCGAGGTCGCAAACTTTTTTATCGATATGAACTCTCCAAAAAAATTACGCTGTTATCCCTAAAGTAACTTAATCTTATAATCACTATTAATGGATCAATAACTCATAAATTAATGATTTTAAATAATTAAAAGTTAATTAAATTTTAATATCACCCCAACAAAATATTTTATATTATAAAAATAAACCAATTCCAAAAAATTTAAACAACACAAAATATAAAGATTTATAGGGTCTTCTCGTCTTTTAAATATATTTTAGCTTTTTGACTAAAATATAAAATTCTATTATAAATTTATATGAAACAGCTTATACCTCGTCCAACCGTTCATACCAGCCTTCAATTAAAAGACTAATGATTATGCTACCTTTGCACAGTTAAAATACTGCGGCCATTTAAATAATTTCAGTGGGCAGGTCAGACTTTAAAAATAACTCAAAAAGACATGTTTTTGTTAAACAGGCGGGTAAAAAATTTGCCGAGTTCTTTATATAAACTTAACATAAAAAATTATCTAAACAAAACATATACTAATTCTATCATTATTCCCCTTTATAAATTATTAATAAAACAATTTTTATAAATAAATTAAAATATAATAAATAATATAATTAATAAAATAATTTATAACAAACTTTATAATGATTGCTAATTCTAAGCATACATTTTATACTACCACTATTAATTTTTAATAATTTATCTTAAAGCTTATCCCTTAAGATATTCAAGTTAATAAATATTTTAATTAATTAAATAACCAAAAAATCAAAAACTTGTAAATTAAATTTATTTCTAAAAAAACTAGATACCTTTATAAACGAATAACATCTCATTTCTAATAATTTATTTAAAATAATTTTGACACATTAACTTTAATAAATTATTAACTCTTATAAAATCGAGATCAATAAATTTCTATTAATTATTTAATAAACCCTGATACACAAGGTACAATAAATTAAATCTTCTTTCACTACAAAAATTTTTCAAAATATTTCAATTACCTTTCACAATACTAATAAACTATTATAAAAATTATTTTTTCATTAAAAATTACTAAAACATTAAATTATACAATTATTTTTAATACAATAAATCAAAAAACTAAAAAAATTAATAAATAAATATTGTTCAATTTATATTGATTTGCACAAAAACCTTTTCAATGTAAATGAAACGCTTTACTAAATAAGCTTTAAACTGTCATTCTAGATACACCTTCCGGTACATCTACTATGTTACGACTTATCTTACCTTAATAGTAAGAGCGACGGGCGATGTGTGCATATTCTAGAGCTAAAATCAAATTAACAATCTTTAAAATTTTACTATCAAATCCACCTTCACTAAAATATTTCAAAATTAGATCTGTCTAAATAAATTTATTGTAACCCATCTCTACTTAAACATAAGCTACACCTTGATCTGATATACATTCTTATAAAAATTATAGAAAATTATTTTTCTAATAAAATATTCTGATAACGACGGTATATAAACTGAAAAACAAATTCAAGCGAGGTTCATCGTGGATTATCAATTACAGGACAGGTTCCTCTGAATAGACTAAAATACCGCCAAATTTTTTAAGTTTCAAGAACATAACTACTACTACCTTAGTGTTTATAATTACATTTTAAATAATAGGGTATCTAATCCTAGTCTATAATTAAAATTTACAAGCTTCAAAATATTTACACAAAAAAAAATTCTCAAATTTAAAATTTCACCTAATAAACTCAATATTATTTCAAAACAATACATTTTAACTCACACCAAACCAATTTTATTCGCATTATTTGTATAACCGCGGCTGCTGGCACAAATTTAACCAATGCTCTATGAAATCACTATCTCCAAGTTTCCTTGATTAATAATTCTATTTACTGAGATTACAATTAAAATTTAATTACTATTTAAATAAATAAAAATACACGCAAAAACTTACATATAAAATAAATCAATAATAAAATTTAAAGCCAAAATAAAACTTTAATGTTAACAAATAAAAATTTATCAATCAGTAATTTATAAATAAATAACACATTTAAATAACAATTATTAATTCATAAAGTTAAAAAATTCAAATTTTATTAAATAAAAAAAAAATAGTAATTCCTCCCATGACAGTAACCACCCCCCAAGTAAGTTACCGTTTTTCATTAACAAAATTAAAAGAAAACTAACCTTTTACAAAAAACTTATTTAATTTAATTTATTAATAAATTATTTCAATAAAATTATAATTAAATTTCAATAATAAATAGATATAAATAACAAAAAAAAATATAAATAATAATTGAAATAATTATTAAATAAGATAATAAAAAAAAATTAGATTAATTAATAGGTATTTAATTAATATAACAGTTTTATCTAGGATTTTTTTTTTTTTTTTTAATAATAAATTTATAAAATATTAAAATTATTTTAAAATATATTAACTTATTTATTTATATTTAATAAATTTTAAATTTTTATTTATATAATATTAAAAATAAATAAATGATATACCAAGTTAAGATTAATAGATATATATATACATATAAATATTTAGTTAATTAATAGATATCTATAATCATATAAAACAAAGCCTTAAGATTCATAGATGTATAACAATTATATCAATTTATTAGTATATAATATAATCTAACATTATAAACATTTTTATAGATTAATGATAAAAATAAATGTATTGTATTCATCTTTCTATTTATATGAAGTTGGTCTTTTAATTCTCGGAAATGTCTATATTGGAATTTTAAATTATCTAGTTAACTTTTTAATTTAATTTTTAAACTACTTTTTTTATTTATGTAAATCAAAAAAATTTTATAATTAATTAAATAATGCATATATATTAAAATTAAGTATTAAAAAAAAAAAAAAAAAAAAAAATCCTAAGGAAATCACCCTATTTCAAATGAAATAAGTTAATTTCATTC